CCTTGGCACAGATCTAACCTACGAGCCCCTTATAACGATCCAATGAAAAAGAAAGATTCCAAAAATGATTTTTGTTTTTTAACAATTTTTGGAATGGAAGCTGAATTCCCTTTTGATTCTCCCAGAAAACAACTTTCATTTTTTGAACCCATTTTTAAAGAACTCAAAATAAAAATTATAAAATTGAAAAAGAAATGCTTTCTAATTCTAAGAATTTTAAAAGAAAAAATAAAAATGTTTCTAAATGTTTCAAAAGAAACAAAAAAATGGGTCATTAAAAGCATTCAGTTTTTAAAAGAAATAAAAAAAGAACTCTCAAAAATAAACCCAATTCTCCTGTTTGGATTGAGAAAAAGAAAAGTATATGAATTTGAATTGAGTAAAACTAAAAAAGATTCGATAATCAGTAATTTGATGATTCATGAATCGTCCATTCAAACTATACCTCGGGATTGGACAAATTATTCATTGACAGAAAAAAAAATGCAGGATCTAACTGCTAGAACAAACACAATCATAAATCAAATAGAAAAAATAAAAAATGAAAAAAGGGGGGGATTTCTAATTCCAGATCGAAATATTAGTTCTAACAAAATCAAAATAAGTGATGATGATAAAAGGTTGGAATCACAAAAAAATATTTGGCAGATATTAAAAAGAAAAAATGTTCGATTAATCCGCAAATCACATTATTTTTTAATAATTTTCATTGAAAGGGTATACATAGATATCTTTCTGTGGATCATTAATATTCCTAGGATCAATACACAACCATTTCTTGAATCAATAAAAAAAATTATTAATAAATACATTACCAATAATGAAACAAATCAAGAAAAAATTGATAAAACAAATCAAAGTTTAATTCACTTTATTTCCACTCTAAAAAAGGCACTTTATAATACTAATATTAGTAATAAGAATTCAAATAATTTTTGTGACTTATCCTACTTTTCACAAGCCTATGTGTTTTACAAACTCTCACAAACCCAATTTATTAATTTCTATTTATATAAGTTAAAATCTGTCTTTCAATATAATGGAGCAGCCCTTTTTATTAAAAATGAAATAAAGGATTCTTTTGTTGGAACACAAGAATTGTTTCATTCTCAATTAAAACATAAGAATCGTCAGAAGTCTGGAATGAATCAATGGACAAATTGGTTAAGGAATCATTATCAATATGATATATCTCAGATTAGATGGTCTAGACTAGTAACACAAAAATGGCGAAATAGATTCAATCAACACTGTATGAATCAAAATAAGGATTTATGCAATTCATCTAAAAAAATGAAATTTATTCACTACGAAAAACAAAAAAAATCGGAAAAGGCTTCATTACTGAATCAAAAGGAGAGTTTTAAAAAACAATATAGATATGATCGGTTAGCATATAAATCTATTAATTCTGAAGATACGAAGTACTCCTCAATTTATGAATCGCCATTTCACGTAAAAAATAACCAAGAAGTTTTTTCGAATTCCAACACACATAAACGAAAATTGTTTAATATGATGGAAGGTCTTCCTATTATCCCTATCAATAATGATCTAGTACAAGATGATATTAGAGATATCGAGAAAAATATGGATAGAAAATATTTTGATTGGAGAATTATCCATTTTTGTCTTAGAAAGAAAGTGGATATCGAAGCCTGGATCAATATTGATACTGACAGTAATAAAAAATCTACTAAGGCTAAGCTTAATAATTATCAAATAATTGATAAAATAAAAAAGAAAGATCCTTTTTACCTCACGATTCATCAAGATCAAGAAATCAACCTATCCAATCAAAAAGGGTTTTTGGATTGGATGGGAATGAATGAAGAAATATTAAATCGTCCCATATCAAATCTTGAACATTGGTTCTTCCCAGAATTTTTGATACTTTATAATTTGTATAAAACTAAACCGTGGATTATACCAATAAAACTACTTCTTTTAGATTCTAATATAAATGAAAACGCTACTGATATTGAAAACAAAAACATCGCTGGAAATAAAAAAAGAGATCCTTTTATATCCTCCAATGAAAAAAAATCTCTTGAATTAAAAAAACGAAATAAAGGTCAAAAAGAATCCGCGGACCAAGCAAACCTTGAATCCGCTCTTTCAAACCAAGAAAAAGATGTTGAAGAAGATTATATGGGCTCGGACATGAAAAAAGATAAAAATAAAAAGCAATACAAGAACAATACAAAAGCGGAGTTTTATTTCTTGCTAAAAAGGTATTTGCATTTTCAATTGCGATGGGATGATATTTTAAATAAAAAAATAATCAATAACATCAAAGTATATTGTCTCCTGCTTAGACTGATAAATCCAAGAGAAATAACTATATCCTCTATTCAAAGGGGAGAAATGAGTCTGGATATTCTGATGATTCAGAAAAATTTAACTCTTACAGAATTGATCAAAAGAGGAATTTTTATTATTGAACCGCTTCGTCTATCTATAAAAAATGATGGACAATTTATTATGTATCAAACCATTGGTATTTCATTGGTTCATCAAAGTAAACACCAAATTAATCAAAAATACCGAGAAAAAAACCATGTTGATAAGAATTCTGATGATAAGAATTCTGACAAAGTCATTACCAAATATCAAAAGATGACTGGAAATAGAGATAAAAATAATTATGATTTGTTTGTTCCTGAAAATCTTTTATCACCCAGACTTCGGAGAGAATTTAGAATTCTAATTTGTTTCAATTCTAGGAATAGAAATGATATACATAAAAATTCAGCATTGGGGAATGGGAATAAGGTAAACAGCCAGGGTTTGGATAAAAGCAAAGGATTAAAAAAAAAACTTATTAAATTAAAGTTATTTCTTTGGCCCAATTATCGATTAGAAGATTTAGCTTGTATGAATCGGTATTGGTTTGATACCAATAACGGCAGTCGTTTCGGTATGGTAAGGATACATATGTATCCGCGATTGAAAATTTATTACTAGTCCATTTTTGCTATATTTCCCATCCCATATCACAGCGGGTCTATGACGACAAAGAGGTGCACACATCCATTGTCTTACATTCCATTCTGATACATGATACTAATTCAATGACCTATCAATTCGATCTAGAAATGAATCAATAAAACCTTCTGATTGGAGGACGAAGTTTTTGTCTTTTGGGAGTGCAGAAAACAACCACCCTTTTGTATACCTTTTCAAATCGAATTTTAAAATTAAAATAGGATTGATTCAATTTGATTTAAAAAAATCCGAAATTTATAACGAAATTCAGATTATTGTCTATACCAAACTAAAACGAGTGACATTATTATTACTGATCAATAAATATATCTATCAACAAAAATATCTTAAAAAAAGAGGGGGTTTCATTTTATGGTAAAAAATTCATTCATCTCCGTTATTTCACAAGAAGAAAAAGAAGAAAACAGGGGATCTGTTGAATTTCAAATATTTAGTTTCACCAATAGGATACGAAGACTTACTTCACATTTACAATTACACAAAAAAGACTATTTATCTCAGAGAGGTCTACGTAAAATTCTGGGAAAACGCCAACGACTGCTATCTTATTTGTCAAAGAAAAATAAAATGGGTTATAAAGAATTAATTAATCGGTTGGATATTCGGGAATTAAAAACTCGTTAATTTGAAGAGGAATTTTTAATTATTTGATTTATTAGATCTTGAATTTGAATGAACTCTTTTTCGTTTTCAGAAATTCATGAAAGAATGAATTAAGGAAAAACCTATGAATATACCAGCTACAAGAAAAGACCTCATGGTAGTCAATATGGGTCCCCACCATCCATCAATGCATGGTGTTCTTCGACTTATCATTACTCTCGATGGTGAAGATGTTATTGACTGTGAACCAATATTGGGTTATTTACATCGAGGGATGGAAAAAATTGCGGAAAACCGAACAATTATACAATATTTGCCTTATGTAACACGTTGGGATTATTTAGCTACTATGTTCACAGAAGCAATAACGGTAAATGGACCGGAACAGCTGGGAAATATTCAAGTACCTAAAAGAGCCAGCTATATCAGAATAATTATGTTGGAGTTGAGTCGTATAGCTTCTCATCTGTTATGGCTCGGTCCTTTTATGGCGGATATTGGTGCACAGACTCCTTTTTTCTATATTTTCAGAGAAAGAGAATTAGTATATGATCTATTCGAAGCTGCCACCGGTATGAGAATGATGCATAATTATTTTCGGATCGGGGGAGTAGCGGCTGATCTACCTCATGGCTGGATAGATAAATGTTTGGATTTCTGCAATTATTTTTTAACAAGGGTTGCTGAATATCAACAACTTATTACACGCAATCCCATTTTTTTAGAACGAGTCGAGGGGGTAGGCATTATTGGTCGAGAGGAAGTAATAAATTGGGGTTTATCGGGACCAATGCTGCGAGCGTCCGGAATACAATGGGATCTTCGTAAAGTTGATCAGTATGAGTGTTACGACGAATTTGATTGGGAAGTACAGTGGCAAAAAGAAGGAGATTCATTGGCTCGTTATCTAGTCCGAATTGGTGAAATGGTAGAATCCATAAAAATTATTCAACAGGCTCTCGAAGGAATTCCGGGGGGACCATATGAGAATTTAGAAATCCGATACTTTGATAGAGAAGGGAATCCAGAATGGAATGATTTTGAATATCGTTTTATTAGTAAAAAACCTTCTCCTACATTTGAATTGCCGAAACAAGAACTTTACGTGAGAGTCGAAGCCCCAAAAGGAGAATTGGGGATTTTTCTGATAGGGGATCGGAGTGGTTTTCCTTGGAGATGGAAAATTCGACCGCCGGGTTTTATTAATTTGCAAATTCTTCCTCAGTTAGTTAAAAGAATGAAATTGGCTGATATTATGACAATACTAGGTAGTATAGATATCATTATGGGAGAAGTTGATCGTTGAAATGATAATTGATACACCAAAAGTACAAGATATCGATTCTTTTTCTAGATTGGAATTCTTAAAAGAGGTCTATGGAATTATATGGTTATTCATTCCTATTTTGACTCTTGTATTGGGAATCACAATAGGCGTACTGGTAATTGTATGGTTAGAAAGAGAAATATCCGCGGGAATACAACAACGTATTGGACCTGAATACGCCGGCCCTTTGGGAGTTCTTCAAGCTCTAGCAGATGGGACAAAACTTCTTTTCAAAGAAAATCTTTTTCCATCTAGAGGGGATACTCGTTTATTCAGTATCGGTCCATCCATAGCAGTTATATCAATTTTAGTAAGCTATTTAGTAGTTCCGTTTGGTTATCGCCTTGTTTTAGCGGATCTCAATATTGGTGTTTTTTTATGGATTGCCATTTCAAGTATTGCTCCCATTGGACTTCTTATGTCAGGATACGGGTCAAATAATAAATATTCCTTTTTAGGTGGTCTACGAGCTGCTGCTCAATCGATTAGTTATGAAATACCATTAACTTTATGTGTGTTATCCATATCTCTACGTGCGATTCGTTGATATATAGACATAAACTTTTCTTTATTCTTTCTTTCTAGGAAAGTGGTGGAATGAATTGAGTAGAGTAGATATCTTCATTTTTTTTTTATTAATTATTCGGATTTCGGATTGAAGAATTAAATCAAATAGTTATATGAGTGAAAGAAAACAGCTTATATATAATATATAAATAATAAATACGATAATTTAGAATATATAAATTCGCAGTAAAAAGATTGAGTCTCATTTTCCATGTATAAGAGTTAAAGAGTTAAGCGGAAATAAACATAAAAAACCGTTTACCCCAAGATTGGTTGATTAGTCATCCTGACTTGAAGCGGGCTCAAAAGATCCACCGTATTGAGTTTTCACTATCATTTGTATGTATTACCATACACGTATTATCATAACGGGGGGTTGAACAAAAACGTGTGGATGGTTAGAAACACCAAGATATGTAACGGATTTGTAATGGAAATTATGTAAATTACCCAAAAGCACATTTTGACATAATATACAAACAAAGAATACTAATTGGGGCTTAAAGTTGGTAGAAATTATTAGGCAGTACTCCCCAAGGCACGATTCCAATCCAGAGTATGCTCCTATCCACCGATTAAATACATAACTATTGGGAACGAAAAAACCTTTACTTTATTTTGTACGCCCTCTTTTTCTCAGAAATAGAAAGAAGAATAGGAACGAAAAAAAAATATTTTTTATCTTTTTCCATACCCATATTCATATATATAGAATTTGTATCATAATTCATGAATTAATATGGAATTTTTTTTAAGTGAAAAAGACGGGTTATTTATATTTCTACAAGAAGTATTTTATTGAAGAATTAAGTTATTACTCAACAAAGAAGAATTAAAATTATTAAAGAAGGGGTGAGATCAATTCAGAAGTACTTTGTGTTTTTTTTTTATTTAATTCTTAAAATAATAATTAATTAAATAAAAAACTAAATAATTATAACAGACAGAATTCAATTGGTCTAATTTTGGACCGTCCAATAAAGTTTGATCTTATTCATCCTACAAACATATCAAGATAAAATAAAATCAAAATAAAACTTACCCGGCCCTTAGATTTATTTATGGCCTTCAAGGAGCCGTATGAGGTGAAAATCTCATGTACGGTTCTGTAATAGCGATGGTAACAGTGATGGTATCACCGACTATGATTATCTAACAGTTCAAGTACAATTGATATAGTTGAGGCGCAATCAAAATACGGTTTGGGGGGGTGGAATTTGTGGCGTCAGCCTATAGGGTTTATCATTTTTCTCATCTCTTCCCTAGCAGAATGTGAGAGATTACCTTTTGATTTACCAGAAGCAGAAGAAGAATTAGTAGCAGGTTATCAAACCGAATACTCGGGTATAAAATTCGGTTTATTTTATGTTGCTTCCTATCTAAACCTATTAGTTTCTTCATTATTTGTAACAGTTCTTTACTTGGGAGGTTGGAATATCTCTATTCCGGACATATATGTTTCTGAGTTTTTTGAAATAAATCAAATGGGTGGAGTCTTTGGAGCGACAATTGGTATCTTTATTACATTAGCTAAAACTTATTTGTTCTTGTTCATTCCTATCACAACAAGATGGACTTTGCCGAGGCTAAGAATGGACCAACTCTTAAATCTTGGATGGAAATTTCTTTTACCTATCTCGCTCGGTAATCTATTATTAACAACTTCTTTCCAACTCTTTTCGCTGTAAAGGAATATTCTATATTCACAACTTGTCTCAACCAAGAGAAATAAACAAACATAAAATTATTCATATATATATATTCACGATATGTTTTCTATGGTAACTGGGTTCATGAATTATGGTCAACAAACAGTACGGGCTGCAAGGTACATTGGTCAAAGTTTCATGATTACTTTATCTCACGCAAATCGTTTACCCGTAACTATTCAATATCCTTATGAAAAATTAATCACCGCGGAGCGTTTCCGTGGTCGAATTCATTTTGAATTTGATAAATGTATTGCTTGTGAAGTATGTGTTCGCGTATGTCCTATAGATCTACCCGTTGTTGATTGGAAATTGGAAACGGATATTCGTAAGAAACGATTACTTAATTACAGTATTGATTTCGGAATCTGTATATTTTGTGGTAATTGTGTTGAGTATTGTCCAACAAATTGTTTATCAATGACTGAAGAATATGAACTTTCTACTTATGATCGTCACGAATTAAATTATAATCAAATTGCTTTGGGTCGTTTACCAATGTCCGTAATTGACGATTATACAATTAGAACAATTTTTAATTCGCCTCAAATAAAAAATAAGTAAATCTCTTAATTAAAGAATAATTTCCAATTACTTTAACAATACTAAGGTTCGGTTTTGATCTAATTTAAAGAAATGAGGGGTTTTTTCGTTTTGTTTGGTCAATAACTACAAATTCCAAGTATTGATTGGTTGGTAAGAACCAAGTCTTAATTTGGATTGAAAATCTATTAATCTATTAATTAATATATCTGTATATATTTCGAAATCTAAAGTTTCGGATTAGAACTACTCCTTCAGATAAAGAATAAAATTAGCCCAATAATTGTACCTACATGTAGTCACATCCCTTAGGATTTAATTAGGAATTTCTCAAAAATTAGAAAAAAAAATTCTGGTCGGGTCTCAATAAGGTCATGAAAAACATTTTGATTTATTTATCTCTTATTTTACATATAATGGATTTGCCTGGACCAATACATGATTTTCTTTTAGTCTTTCTGGGATCGGGTCTTATACTAGGAGGTATAGGTGTGGTATTATTTACCAACCCCATTTATTCCGCCTTTTCATTGGGACTGGTTCTTGTTTGTATATCCTTATTCTATATTCTATTAAACTCCTATTTTGTAGCTGCTGCACAACTTCTTATTTACGTGGGAGCTATAAATGTTTTAATTGTATTTGCTGTGATGTTCATGAATGGTTCAGAATATTACAAAGATTTTCATCTTTGGACTGTTGGGGACGGGTTTACTTTGCCAGTTTGTACAAGTATTTTTTTTTTACTAATGGTTACTATTACAGATACGTCATGGTACGGGATTATTTGGACTACAAGATCAAACCAGATTATAGAGCAAGATTTGATAAGTAATAGTCAACAAATTGGAATTCATTTATCAACAGATTTTTTTCTTCCATTTGAATTCATTTCGATAATTCTTTTAGTCGCTTTGATAGGCGCAATTGCCGTAGCGCGCCAGTAATAAATCTCTAGAATTAGCAACAGTAATCCAAATTCAATTCTGTTCTGTGTTATTACATTTTTTTATCTTCAATTTTTAAATCGGTATTGGTTATGTCTAAAACCCAAAATAGAAATTCTTTTATTTAATCTATTACCAATACAATATATTCTTTTGTTCCGGACTTTATATTCTAGTCAATTGAATCTGTTGAATTGTTGTTCAGTTCATATTGAAATGAATCAAAATTGATAAGGAGTTAGTCAATGATGCTCGAGCATGTACTTGTTTTGAGTGCCTACTTATTTTCTATCGGTATCTATGGATTGATCACGAGCCGAAATATGGTTAGAGCCCTTATGTGTCTTGAACTTATACTGAATGCGGTTAATATAAATTTCGTAACATTTTCTGATTTTTTTGATAGTCGGCAATTAAAAGGAAATGTTTTCTCAATTTTTGTTATAGCTATTGCCGCCGCTGAAGCAGCTATTGGACCGGCTATTGTTTCGTCAATTTATCGTAACAGAAAATCCACTCGTATCAATCAATCGAATTTGTTGAATAAGTAGTATTGTATTAATCATTGAAATTTTAATATTCATAAATTCGAATTAAATGACCATACATTAAATCTAATCCATGTTTTCAAAAATGTAAGAAATCAAAGTATCTTGGCTCTATCGCATGAGTCGATCCAGAAGTAGATTGTTTCCAAATTTCTGGTAAATTATTGATTCATCTGGTGTCTAAATATATGAGTCATTTACAAGTTTACTAGATCGAAAATTTCTGACGTTCAAAAATTTATAGATTCAATGTCACATTCAGTAAAGATTTATGATACGTGTATAGGGTGTACTCAATGTGTGCGAGCCTGCCCAACCGATGTATTAGAAATGATACCTTGGGACGGATGTAAAGCTAAGCAAATAGCTTCTGCTCCAAGAACAGAGGACTGTGTTGGTTGTAAGAGATGTGAATCCGCCTGCCCAACGGATTTCTTGAGTGTTCGCGTTTATTTATGGCATGAAACAACTCGAAGTATGGGTCTAGCTTATTAATACGTTCCAGAAAACCCTACTCGAATACATTTGATTTTTTTACCCTTACCGACAAAAACCCGCGCTCAAAATATATTTATTTCGAGCACGGGTTTTTCTGGTCCAAGTTTATTTTTGTTTTTACCATGAATAATTTTCCTTGGTTAACGCTAATTGTAGTTTTGCCAATATCCGCGGGTTCCTTAATTTTCTTTCTTCCTCATAGAGGAAATAAGGTAATAAGGTGGTATACTATATGTATATGTATACTCGAACTCCTTCTAACAACCTATGCATTCGGTTATCATTTCCAATTGGATGATCCGTTAATGCAACTAACGGAGAATTATAAATGGATCAATTTTTTTGATTTTTACTGGAGGTTGGGAATAGATGGAATTTCTATAGGACCCATTTTACTGACAGGATTTATCACAACTTTAGCTACTTTAGCGGCTTGGCCCGTTACTCGAGATTCCCGACTATTTCATTTCCTAATGTTAGCAATGTATAGCGGTCAAATAGGACCCTTTTCTTCTCAAGACCTTTTACTTTTTTTCATCATGTGGGAGTTAGAATTAATTCCCGTTTATCTACTTCTATCGATGTGGGGGGGAAAGAAACGTTTGTATTCAGCTACAAAATTTATTTTGTACACTGCCGGAGGTTCCATTTTTTTATTAATGGGAGTTCTAGGTATTGGTTTATATGGTTCCAATGAGCCGACATTAAATTTTGAAACATCAGCTAATCAATCGTATCCTGTAGCACTAGAAATAATATTCTATATTGGATTTCTTATTGCTTTTGCTGTCAAATCACCGATCATACCCTTACACACATGGTTACCAGACACCCATGGAGAGGCACATTATAGTACTTGTATGCTTTTAGCCGGAATCTTATTAAAAATGGGAGCGTATGGATTGGTTCGGATCAATATGGAATTATTACCCCATGCCCATTCTATATTTTCTCCCTGGTTGATGATAGTAGGCACAATTCAAATAATCTATGCAGCTTCAACATCTCCCGGTCAGCGTAATTTAAAAAAAAGAATAGCCTATTCCTCTGTATCTCATATGGGTTTCATAATTATAGGAATTGGTTCCATAAGCGATACAGGGCTCAATGGGGCCGTTTTACAAATAATTTCTCACGGATTTATTGGCGCTGCGCTTTTTTTCTTGGCCGGAACGAGTTATGATAGAATACGACTTGTTTATCTCGACGAAATGGGCGGAATGGCTATCGCAATTCCAAAAATATTCACGACTTTCAGTATCTTATCAATGGCTTCGCTTGCATTACCGGGCATGAGCGGTTTTGTTGCCGAATTGATAGTTTTTTTTGGAATACTTACTAGCCAAAAATATCTTTTAATGACAAAAGTATTAATTACTTTTGTAATGGCAATTGGAATGATATTAACTCCTATTTATTCATTATCTATGTTACGCCAGATGTTCTATGGATACAAGCTTTTTAATGCCCCCAACTCTTATTTTTTTGATTCTGGACCGCGAGAGTTATTTGTTTCGATTTCTATCCTTTTACCTGTAATAGGTATTGGTATTTATCCCGATTTCGTTTTCGCATTATCAGTTGACAAGGTCGAAGCTATTATATCGAATTATTTTTATAGATAGTTTTTGTGAATAAACCAAAATATAAAATACGATGATTTTTAAAATCGTTCATTGTACAATAAAAAAAGTCTTTTTCTGCTCTTAAGTTAAATAAAAAATTGGAATTCTATTATAACCATATAACCAGATATTTTTGATATTTTGAGAACCATTTGAATCAAGTAATGGAAATAGAATGATTCAAATGGTTCTTGATGGTTTTCATATATATAGGTATGCTGTCCTATGCTTCTAGTTGTCAAGTACTTTATTCAATTCAATTAGATAGTAATATAAATGAACCATAACTATGCAACCCTATTCCTAATAGATTAACTCCAAAATAGCATATCCAAATTATAAAAAAGCCCATTGAGGCCACAATTGCAGAATTTACACTTTCAAAATTTTTATTTGTTCGAATATGTAAATAAATCGCAAATACGGTCCAAGTAATAAATGCCCAAGTCTCTTTTGGATCCCAATTCCAATAGGATCCCCATGCTTCATTAGCCCATACTGCTCCCGAAAGAATACCTATGGTTAAAAGGATAAACCCCAAACTAATAATACGATAACTCCATCGATCCAATTGTTGAATTAATTGATACCTGTAATAATTCTGAGAAGAAATCAAAGAAGTGTTTTGTAAGACATTGTTTCTTTCATTCACGTATTGAATCTCACCAAAGGAAAATAACTCAGTTAATAAATTATTGCTTTTACTAAAAATCCTTATGAATTTTCGAAATGTAATGACTAGAAGAGCTAGTGATAGTAATGATCCACACAAAAGAGCTGCATAGCCCAATACCATCATACTTACGTGCATCATTAACCAATGGGATTGGAGAGCAGGTACTAATATTGCGGATTGATGCATTTCAGTTAAAAGACCCGAAGTAGCGAAACCCTGGGTAAAAATAGCACTTGGCGCGGTTATTGCGCTTAAATGGTTTTTTTGTTTTTTAAAATACGGAATCATATGAATAATGGAAAAACCCCACGAAAGAAAAATTAATGATTCATATAAATCGCTTAATGGTAAATGCCCAAAATAAATCCAACGAGTAACTAACAATCCTGTTATGCAGAAAAAAGTAGCTATCATCCCCTTTTCTGATGAATCATATAGTCCTATGATTTCATCGACTAATAAAGTTATCAAATGAATTGTAATTACAATTGAAATGATTGAAAAGGATATATGAGTTAATATACGCTCTAAAGTTGAAAATATCATAAAAATTATTAAAAACGGGGAGCCTCAATTATAGGAATTGAAATCGGGAATTGAATTCATTATAGGGCTTACTCTTTTAGAAAAAGCCATGCCGCCACTCGGACTCGAACCGAGATGCTCTAGCACTGCTTCCTAAGAGCAGCGTGTCTACCGATTTCACCATAGCGGCTTATTCGAAATCATAATAACCTATTTTTATTCAATCGTCGAGATTGAGGCGGTTAATTCAATATTTTTTTAGGAAACATTCAAATTGATGACTAAAAGTTTGTTTCAAATCGTTTTGTTTATTATTTATTTATTATTTTCATTTTAGGGTATCCGTTTTTTTAACTTAACTAACAACGGAACGGGATTTTTCGTTTCGTAGTTTATTACTCTACAGTCTCCTGAAAATAAAACGGAACGTTTGTAACTAGATAATTTTGACTTCAATCCATGGATAGAACTAAAAAGAAAAATGGATTATCGAGTCAAGTCGATGGGGAAGGTGAGAATCCCCATCTTGAAAATGATAAAGCCTACCAAAACCAAAGGTGAAACCTTGTGCTTGCGTTTATTCTTTTTTCAAACAAAAGAATACCATTCATTTTTGAAATTCAGTAGACAACCGAATTCTTATTTCTACTAAAAAAACAAAATGAATTCAATTTAATATTGTTATTGATCAGGTTAAAACATTAGAGAAGGGAAATCTTTTTGTTTTATTAAATGAAAAAAAAATAGTAATTTAGATTATTTTATTATAATATTATTTTATATTATTTTGATAACTTCTCCATTTTAGAAAAAAAAAACTTATAAATAAATAAAATTCTAACAAAAATTAGACTGTTTTTCGAATTAGACCGATTCAGATTATTTAGTCTATTGGTTTATTATTTATTTGTCACATAAAAAAAACTTTTTGAGCTACCGGTAGAAAGAGATTTCGCTAACGAAAAAGCTTTCAATGCTGCCCAATACCCCTTCCTTTTCCAACAATTTTTACGAATACGTTTTTTTGAACTAGAGGTGCGCTTTTTTGGAACTGCCATTAAAAAATGATAATAGGTTCGTCGGTTGGATGTGAAAGACATCTATTGTTCAAAATCAATTGTTCTTTACTATATCTCTATCTAGTTTTTCTCTAAATTACACTCCCCAGGTCTATGGAAAAATCGTCTAAAATATTACTAAGAACAATAAGATCTACTATGCCAAATAGAATAGATTGAAGTTGATAAAATCAAATTAAAATAAAAAAAAAATACAAACAAAGGGGTTGCGTGTTTGCTTTCTTTTTTTGTCATGTTACACTCTTACATGTAATAAAATACATCGAATAACCAAAGGTTTAAAAACCCAATACCTCTCCTAAAAAAACTTTAATAATTTTTCTTTTTCTATTATATTAATTAAATTGGTCAAGTTCGAAGAAAAAGTACACTTAATTTTCAAATTCGAATGAGCCTATATAGTTAATCGATTAAAATATACAAAAAACTTTCTAAAAGCCGTTTTATTGGCCCCTCCGTTTTTATTTTACATAAAAAAAGTGTGGGATAGCATTTCCTACAAATAGCTTTTATTGTAATTGTAATGGAAGACAATCAATTTGTTCTAAAATGAATTCGTTAATGATTGGGAATAAAATAATCCAACCAAACTGCAATAAATAGGTTTTGTTTTATGGGAAATAGGTTTTATGAGTCAAGTTTTGGTTCCTATGATTCGTATAAAATACTGTTTTTGCTGTCATTATTTATCCTTGCTCTATAGATATAAAAAAATTATTTTAATACGTAATAATTAGACCGAAAATGCAATTTTTAGTTTTTATCTTCATAAAATTTTACTTAAAATTTTAAATTTCATATTAACAATTCAATTCAATATTAAAAAGATTCCTAATAATTAAGGCTGGAAAATTCTATATTAAGTTTTATTTTATATATCTTAATTTTTTTTATTAATCGATCGTTTTCAAAAGAAATAAGAACCGGTGAATGAGAAACAATTAATTAAGATAATTTTTATAATTTTTTTTTTTTTTTATGGAATATACATATCAATATTCATGGATCATACCGTTCATTCCACTTCCAGTTCCTATGTTAATAGGAGCAGGACTTCTACTTTTTCCAACGGCAACCAAAAATCTTCGCCGTATGTGGGCTTTTCCGAGTGTTTTATTATTAAGTATAGTTATGCTTTTTTCAGCCCATTTCTTTATTCAGCAACTAAATAACAATTCTGCCTATCAATCTGTATGGTCTTGGACCATCAATAATGGTTTTTCTTTAGAGTTTGGCTACTTGGTTGATCCACTGACTTCTATTATGTCAATATTAATCACAAGTGTTGGCATTATGGTTCTTATTTATAGTGACAATTATATGTCTCATGATCGGGGATATGTG